TTATATACAAAAAAATATAAAAGTATCCTCAGGTGTCGAGGGAATTGGACAGATAAAGATTCAAAAAAGAATCGATCTGATTCAAGTCATAATATATATGGGATTTCCAAAATTATTAATAGAAGGTAAGCCTCAAAAAATAGAAGAATTACAGACGAATATGCAAAAAAAACTGAATTGTGTGAATCGAAAACTAAACATTGCTATTGCAAGAATTGCAAATGCTTATAAACACCCCAATATTCTTGCAGAATTTATAGCCGGACAATTAAAAAATAGAGTTTCATTTCGTAAAGCAATGAAAAAAGCTATTGAATTAACTGAACAAGCAGGTACAAAAGGAGTTCAAGTACAAATTGCAGGACGTATCGACGGAAAAGAAATTGCACGTGTTGAGTGGATAAGAGAAGGTAGAGTTCCTCTACAAACCATTCGAGCTAAAATCGATTATTGTTGTTATACAGTTCGAACTATTTATGGAGTTTTAGGAATCAAAGTTTGGATATTTCTAAACAAAGAATAAAATATTTTTCTTTATCTTCAATGTGTCATATTTATTTAAAATAAAAGAAAAAATGAAAAATTACTTTATTTTATTCCCCAAAAATTTTCAATTTTATAAGACTGAATTGACCAAAAAATCAAATGAATCGTTTGATATTGATCGTATTGCTATGCTTAGTGTGCGACTCGTTAGTTTTTTTAGAACGGTTCCAATTTAACAAAAAAACCGATTCATGGTATAAATTAATTTAAAAGAACTGATAAGCAACTCGCCGCTTCGGATTATCTAGATCTTAAAGAATTAGTCAAAACAAAAAATCGAAAAAAGGATAGGATATATACATATTGATAATATTATTATATCAACTGAAATATTGTGCAAGATTCAAAAAATCATATTAATATTATTAGTTGTAAAGCAATAAGAATATACGGATAAATGAAAGGGTGAAAGAAAGAGAGAAAAATATATATGAATGATATCGAATTCGAATATGTAAAGGTCTATGGGTCATCTCAAAAAAGGTAGTGTAATAAAGCATCAATATATATTAATGGATATATATGCATATATATGAATATATTCGTAACATAAACAACTTAAGAGCTCTGAATCAATAAAAACTGAGAAGATTGATTCAAGAAAAAATCCAAATTCGAAAATAATATTATTATTAGATATGAGAAAGCTCCATTGTAGAATTCAGACCTAACCATTAATCGAGAAGCGGCGGGAACGATGAAACCTGCAAATACTTAAGATTTTCTTAAAAACAAATCTTAATGATTCATTAGGTGGGATGGCGGAAGAAACCAAAAAGCAATTCATTTTTTTAGGAGTTGTGCCCTACATTACATTTGAATTTGATAAAAAAAGAGTAAATATTCGCCCGCGAGAATTTAAATTTTATTGAATTTTTTTTTTATTTTTGCCAATCCTATAATTAGAAAAATATTAGTAATATTAGTAATATAATTAGAATATAGAATAAAAAAAATTCAAGATTCATTATAACATTATAATATAACAAAACAACATTCTCTAGTTATATACGGATAACAAAAATTGTTTATTTTATAAGAATACATAACATATTCCGTTATATATCAAATATATATCAAAACAACATAAAAAAATTTGGAATAGACTGATAGATTCTATGAAATCTCAAAAAATCCCTCGATTCGATTATTGATTAAACATATGAATATTAGTACATGTTATTGTATCGATTAAATCCATTTATATAGAATTGCTTCATTTGTGAGGAGCCGTATGAGGTGAAAATCTCATGTACGGTTCTGTAATAGAGATGGAATTGAGACACAACCATCAATTATAACCCCCAAAGAACCAGATTTCGTAAACAACATAGAGGAAGAATGAAAGGAATATCTTATCGAGGTAATCATATTTGTTTCGGAAGATATGCTCTTCAGGCACTTGAGCCCGCTTGGATAACATCTAGACAAATAGAAGCGGGACGGCGGGCAATGTCACGAAATGTTCGCCGAGGAGGACAAATATGGGTACGCATATTTCCAGACAAACCTGTTACAGTAAGACCTACTGAAACACGCATGGGTTCGGGAAAGGGATCTCCCGAATATTGGGTAGCTGTTGTTAAACCTAAGAAAATACTGTATGAAATGGGTGGGGTACCAGAAAATATAGCAAGAAAGGCTATTTCAATAGCAGCATCCAAAATGCCTATACGAACTCAATTCATTATTTCAGGATAATAATTCAAGATAATAATTAGAATAAAAGGAAAGAGGTCTTTAAGATGAAAACAAAAAAATGCAATTGTAGATTCCCTTTTTTGAACACAGAATATTTTAACCTCAATCTTTGGACTGAAAGAATAAAAAATGATATGATTCAACCTCAAACTCATTTGAATGTGGCTGATAACAGCGGAGCACGCGAACTGATGTGTATTCGAATCCTAGGAGCTAGTAATCGACGATATGCTTATATTGGTGACATTGTTGTTGCTGTAATCAAAGAAGCAGTACCAAATACGAACTTAGAAAGATCAGAAGTGATCAGAGCTGTAATTGTACGTACTTGTAAAGAACTCAAACGTAGCAACGGTATAATAATTCAGTATGATGATAATGCTGCCGTTGTCATTGATCAAGAAGGAAATCCAAAAGGAACTCGAATCTTTTGCGCAATCGCCCGGGAATTAAGACATTTAAATTTCACTAAAATAGTTTCATTAGCACCTGAGGTATTATAAGACGAAACCATAATATTAATCCAGTTTATCTCACATATATCCCTTTTGGAATAATTATTATAAGTATTAGAAGTAGCTATTATTATATATTTCAGATATATTTCAGATTAATACCGAATAACCTAAAATACTAAAATAAATCTAAAATACTAAAATAAATAAAATACTAAAATAAAGAAAAAATATATATATAAAGAAAATTATATATATATAAGAATATATATAATAAAAAGAATAGATAGAAATAAAAAAAAAAGAGAATAATAAATCGAAAAAGGAGCATGTTGATTATAGAGAAAGTAAGGAGCAACAATCATTTTCTTTTACTATGGGTAAGGATACCATCGCTGATATAATAACCTATATACGAAATGCTGATATGAATAAAAAAGGAATGGTTCAAATACCATTTACTAACATCACAGAAAACACTGTAAAAATACTTTTACGAGAGGGTTTTGTCGAAAACGTCAGAAAACATATAGAAAACGACAAATATTTTTTAGTTTTAACTCTACGGTACAGAAGAAATAAGAAAGGATCATCTAAAAGTTTTTTAAATTTAAAAAGAATCAGTACACCCGGTTTACGAATATATTCTAATTATCAACGAATCCCCCGAATTTTAGGGGGCATGGGGATTGTAATTCTTTCAACCTCGAGAGGTATAATGACAGATCGAGAGGCTCGATTAGAAAGAATAGGCGGAGAAGTTTTATGTTATATATGGTAATCTTTCTAACATCCCAATTCTATGGGATATTTCTATCCATTTTTTGTAAAAAAGAAAGAGAGAAAACGAAATTTATAATATCACTTCACACCCTCTTATATACAAGGGTGAATACGCGAAGCGGGTTTAACTAGAATAAAATAGGGGATTCACGAAGATTTAATTACTAAATAAATAACTTCCCCTGGGTATGTTTCAGGTTTCTTTATACAATTAATGCAAATTTGATACAAATTGGATTATAGCTTATAAAAATTCGACATACTTTATTTTATTTTTATATGTATACAATCGGAAAAGAAAAAACAGAAAAGAAAAAAGTATTAAGTCATTCAATTTAATTAGGATGGTTTTCAACTTCAACATTATTTTAGCAGGGAGGGCTACAATTACAAGTTCAAAATGTAAGGAAACCTTATTTTCTTCCAAAATTTTTAGATTAACTTTTTAAGGAATGATAAATATGAAAATAAGGGCTTCCGTTCGTAAAATTTGTGAAAAATGTAGATTGATTCGAAGACGGGGTCGAATTATAGTAATTTGCTCCAATCCAAGACATAAACAAAGACAAGGATAATATTTTCACAAACGAAGGCTTTCTAAAAAAATAGAAAATATAAAAAAATAGAATTATAGAAAAATAAAATCGAATATTAATTCTAGTTATAAACTATTAATTCTAGTTATAAACTAGTTAAAAAATAATTTAAAGGATCCGTTTTTGACATGAAATGGATATATCCATACCATATATCTTGGACTTATTTTTATGAAATAATGAAATATGGCAAAACCTATACCTAAAATGAGTTCGCGTAAAAATGGGCGTATTAGTTCGCGTAAGCATACTCGTAAAATACCAAAAGGAGTTATTCATGTGCAAGCTAGTTTCAACAATACTATTGTGACTGTTACAGATGTACGAGGTCGGGTGATTTCTTGGTCCTCCGCCGGTACTTGTGGATTCAAAGGTACACGAAGGGGAACACCCTTTGCCGCTCAAACGGCAGCAGGAAGTGCTATCCGAACAGTAACGGATCAAGGCATGCAAAGAGCAGAAGTGATGATAAAAGGTCCCGGTCTGGGAAGAGATGCGGCATTAAGAGCTATTCGTAGAAGTGGTATACTATTAAATTTTATACGAGATGTAACCCCTATGCCACATAATGGGTGTAGGTCTCCTAAAAAAAGACGTGTGTAAAACTAAACATAAATATTGAAAAGATTTCAAGAGAAATAAACAAGTCAAGGATTTTAAAAAAAATATATATATTACTATGGTTCGAGAGAAAATAAGAGTATCTACTCGGACACTACAATGGAAGTGTGTTGAATCAAGAATAGACAGTAAACGTCTTTATTATGGACGCTTTATTCTGTCTCCACTTATGAAAGGCCAAGCCGATACAATAGGCATTGCAATGCGAAGAGTTTTACTCGGAGAAATAGAGGGAACGTGTATCACACGCGCAAAATCAGAGACAATACCACATGAATATTCTACCATAGTAGGTATT